TTACCATATATAACACAAAACTTCTCCACCAATTCGTTCTAGTCGAGCCTCTCGGTCTGTCATTATACCTCGAGAAGTAGAAATAATTACAATTCCCATCCCACCTAAAATTCTAGGAATTTGTTGGTAGTTCGAATAGATTCGTAGACCAGGCCGGCTGATCCGTTTTAAATTTAAAAAATTTATATAAGACCTTTTCCTATTCCTTCTATGCCGTAGGGTTAAAACCAAAAAATATTTTTTGGTTTCTTTATGTTTTCTCACGTTTTCGATAAAACCTTCTCGTAAAAGTATTTTAACAATATTTTCAGTGATATTAGTATATGCTATTCGAACCACCCTTTTTCTATCCATATCAGCATTTCGTATAGAAGTTAATATGTCAGCAATAATATCCCTACCCATGGTGAATTAAATTTCTTGGTGCTCCCCAATTTTGATATAATCAACATGTTTTTTTTTACTTATTTGTTTATGAATTTAAATTTAAATTAAAGGCATATGCGTGAGACACAATCTACTAAAAATTCTGAATATATTTCTTAATCTCTTTCTTTCAAATACTTTACTATAACCAAAGGTATTATCTTATTTTAGAAGACCTTACAATACCTCCGGAGCTAATGAAACTATTTTAGTAAAATTTAACTGTCTCAATTCCCGGGCAATTGCACCAAAAATTCGAGTTCCTTTGGGGTTTCCTTCTTGGTCAATGACAACCGCAGCATTGTCATCGTATCGTATTATCATACCGTTATCACGTTTGAGTTCTTTACAAGTACGTACAATTACAGCTCTGACCACCTCTGATCTTGCTAGGGGCATATTTGGCACTGCGTCTTTGATCACAGCAACAATAACGTCACCGATATGAGCATATCGACGATTGCTAGCTCCTATGATTCGAATACACATCAATTCTCGAGCCCCGCTGTTATCCGCTACATTCAAAAGGGTCTGGGGTTGAATCATATCATTTTTTTAGAATCTATTCTTTCAATGCAAAGCAAAGAGTGAAGAAAAAAAAAAAGAAATATTGTTTGTCCAAAGAAAGAAACCGGCACCTGTTATTGTTTTTTTATCCCCAAGACCTTTTTCTTTTGATTTTTTTTTTATCCCGAAATAATGAATTGAGTTCGTATAGGCATTTTGGACGATGCTATTGAAATCGCTCTTCTGGCTATATTTTCTGTTACTCCACCCATTTCATAAAGTATTCGACCTGGTTTAACAACGGCTACCCAATATTCAGGGGATCCTTTCCCCGAACCCATACGTGTTTCTGCGGGTCTTACTGTAACCGGTTTGTCTGGAAATATACGTACCCATATTTTTCCACCGCGGCGTGCATTTCGTGTCATTGCTCGTCGACCTGCTTCTATTTGTCTAGACGTGATCCAAGCAGGTTCAAGTGCCTGAAGAGCGTATTTACCGAAAGAAATATGATTACCTCGATAAGATATTCCCTTCATTCTTCCTCTATGTTGTTTACGGAATCTGGTTCTTTTGGGGTTATAGTTGATGGTTGGTTCTGAATTCCATCTCTACTACAGAACTGGACATGAGAGTTTCTTCTCATCCAGCTCCTCGCGAATAATAAAATTTTAAAAATGTCTATTATTCATTTGTATATCTTGCTTTTTTAGCTAACTAAGCATATTAATATTTCTATTTTATATTTTTAAATTGATATTTTTAAATTATGTTCTAACGAATATTTGTTTTGTTTTTCTTTTTATCCTATTGGATTGAGCAAAAATTATCAATCCAAGAAGATAAAGTTTTCACGGGCGAATATTGACTCTTTTCGTCGCTATTTTCGTTGTAGGGTTAACTCATGACTTTTATTTTCCCAATAGATGAAGGAATTAGTCTCTGGTTTGTTTCGCCATCCCGATCAATGAGTCTGTTTTCAATAGATTTGGATTCACAGGTTCCATCGTTCCCATCGCTTCTTACTTAATGGTTAGGTCTGATTTCTACAACGGAGCTCATAATGAAATTTTTTCTTGAGCCAATTTTCTTAGTCTTTATTGGCTCGAAGCTCTTATTTTTTGTTCTATGAACGGATTCGTTTTCTTTTTTATGAATCCATATGGATTGATGCTTTATTACATTGCTTTTTTATGAGATGACTCATAAACCTTACATATTGGATGGAATTTTATATCGTTGTTTTTGTTTTTTCTCCCCTTCTTTCACCCTTCCGTTTATCCACATATTTCTTCTTCGCTTCACAATTTAGAATCAGATTTATTTTTCTTGTGTTTATGCAAAAAAGATTTCAGTTGCTACAGTGATATGACCAATATATCATATCTTGACTGGTTTTTTGGATCCAGATAATGTGAAGTGATGAGTTGGTTATTAGTTCTATAGTTATTTGTTTATACAAAAAAAGGCTGGTCTTTTTTTTTTTTTTATTTAATCCTATAACCCTAAAAAACCAACGAGTCGCACACTAAGCATAGCTATTATTTCAATAGGGATTTTTATTCAA